TTCAAGAAGTTATGCAGGGACATCCCGTATTGCTGAATAGGGCGCCTACCCTGCATAGATTAGGTATACAGGCATTTCAACCCATTTTAGTAGAAGGGCGTGCTATTTGTTTGCATCCATTAGTTTGTAAGGGATTCAATGCAGACTTTGATGGAGATCAAATGGCTGTTCATGTGCCTTTATCTTTAGAAGCTCAAGCCGAAGCTCGTTTACTTATGTTTTCTCATACGAACCTCTTGTCTCCAGCTATTGGGGATCCAATTTCCGTACCAACCCAAGATATGCTTATTGGACTTTATATATTAACGAGCGGGAATCGTCGAGGTATTTATTCAAATAGGTATAATCTATGGAATTGCAGAAATTCGAAAAATGAAAGAATTCGAGATAATAACTATAAGTATACGAAAAAAAAAGAACCTTTTTTTTGTAATTCCTATGATGCAATTGGAGCTTATCAACAGAAAAAAATCAACTTCGATAGTCCTTTGTGGTTCCGGTGGCGACTAGATCAACGCATTATTTCGTCAAGAGAAGTTCCTATCGAAGTTCACTACGAATCTTTGGGTACCTATCATGAAATTTATGGGCATTATCTAGTAGTAAGAAGTACAAAAAAAGAAATTCGTTCTATATACATTCGAACCACTGTTGGTCATATTTCTTTTTATCGAGAAATCGAAGAAGCTATCCAAGGTTTTTGCCATGCCTATTCATATGATATCTAATCATATAGATGGTATCTAAGATAAGCAAATTTATGATATCGGTGGAAATTCAGGTCTTCACGATTTAACCAGAATCATACATAGTTTTTCAATTTCTACGCAAATCAAGATAAAGAAAAGGAAGTTTTCCAATCATTGACTCAAACCCATTGTCGAACCGAATCCCACTGAGTGAAATATGGAGGTACCTATGGCAGAACGGGCCAATCTAGTCTTTCACAATAAAGTGATAGGTGGAACTGCCATGAAACGACTTATTAGCAGATTAATAGATCACTTCGGAATGGCATATACATCGCATATCTTGGATCAAGTAAAGACTCTGGGATTCCGCCAAGCTACGACTACATCCATTTCATTAGGAATTGATGACCTTTTAACAATACCTTCTAAAGGATGGCTAGTCCAAGATGCTGAACAACAAAGTTTTATTTTGGAAAAACATCATCATTATGGGAATGTACATGCAGTAGAAAAATTACGCCAATCCATTGAGATATGGTATGCTACAAGTGAATATTTGCGACAAGAAATGAATCCTAATTTTAGGATGACCGACCCCTTTAATCCAGTCCATATAATGTCTTTTTCGGGAGCTAGAGGAAATGCATCTCAAGTACACCAATTAGTGGGTATGAGAGGATTGATGTCGGATCCACAAGGACAAATGATTGATTTACCTATTCAAAGCAATTTACGTGAAGGACTATCTTTAACAGAATATATAATTTCTTGCTACGGAGCCCGTAAAGGGGTTGTAGATACTGCTGTACGAACTTCAGATGCTGGATATCTTACACGTAGACTTGTTGAAGTGGTTCAACACATTGTTGTACGTCGAACAGATTGCGGTACCATTCGAGGAATTTCGGTGAATACCCAGAATGGAATGATGCCCGAAAGAATTTTGATACAAACATTAATTGGTCGTGTATTAGCAGACGATATATACAGAGGTTCACGATGCATTGCCGTTCGAAATCAAGATATTGGAATTGGACTTATCAATCGATTTAAAACCTTTAAAACACAACCAATATATATCCGAACCCCCTTTACCTGTAGAAATACATCTTGGATCTGCCGATTGTGTTATGGCCAAAGTCCTACTCATGGCCACTTGGTGGAATTAGGAGAAGCTGTAGGTATTATTGCAGGCCAATCAATAGGAGAACCGGGCACTCAACTAACATTAAGAACTTTTCATACTGGCGGAGTATTCACAGGAGGTACTGCAGAACATGTGCGAGCACCTTCTAATGGAAAAATAAAATTCAACGAGGATTTGGTTCATCCTACACGTACACGTCATGGGCATCCTGCTTTTCTATGTTATATAGACTTGTATGTAACTATTGAAAGTGGTGATATTATACATAATGTGACTATTCCACCAAAAAGTTTTCTATTAGTTCAAAATAATCAATATGTAAAATCAGAACAAGTGATTGCCGAGATTCGCGCAGGAACATACACTTTGAATTTAAAAGAAAAGGTTCGAAAAAATGTCTATTCTAACTTAGAAGGAGAAATGCATTGGAGTACCGATGTGTACCATGCATCAGAATTTAGATATAGTAATGTACATATCTTGCCAAAAACAAGTCATTTATGGATATTATCAGGAAGATCATACAGGTCCGGTTCAGTTTCTTTTTCACTCCGAAAAGATCAAGATCAAATCAAGATCCATTATCTTTCTACTGGAGAAGGAGATAGTTGTAACCTTTTAGTAAGGAATGATCAAGTAAGACATAAATTACTTCGTTTCAATTCTTCGGATCTAAAAGAAAGAAGGATTTCAGATTATTCAATATTTAATCAAATCATATGTATAGATCATTGTCATTTTGCACACCCTGCTATTTTCCATGATACTACGGATTTATTAGCAAAGAGGCGAAGAAATAGATTCATCATTCCATTTCCATTCCAATCGATTCAAGAACGAGACAAAAAACTAATGTTAGCTTCCAGTATCTCGATTGAAATACCAATCAATGGTATTTTTCGTAGAGATAGTATTCTCGCTTATTTCGATGATCCTCAATACCGAACGGAGAGCTCAGGAATTACTAAATATAGGACTATAGGAATAAATTCCATTTTAAAAAAAGAGGATTTTTTAATTGAATATAGAGGAGTTAAAGAATTTAAGCCAAAATACCAAATCAAAGTAGATCGATTTTTTTTCATTCCCGAGGAAGTACATATTTTACCAGAATCTTCTTCCATAATGGTACGGAACAATAGTATCGTTGAAGTAAATACACCAATCACTTTAAATATAAGAAGTCGAGTAAGGGGATTGGTCCGAGTGGAGAAGAAAAAAAAAAAGATTGAATTAAAAATCTTTTCTGGGGATATCTATCTTCCGGGCGAAATGGATAAGATATCCCGACACAGTGCCATCTTGATACCACCAGGAACGGTAAAAAACAATTCAAAGGAATCAAAAAAAATGAAAAATTGGATCTATGTCCAATGGATCACAATTACAAAAAAAAAGTATTTTGTTTTGGTTCGACCCGTAATTTTATATGAAATAGGGGATGGTATCAATTTAGTAAAACTTTTTCCCCAAGATATGTTTCAGGAAAGAGATAATCTGAAACTTAAAGTTATTAATTATATTCTTTCGGGAAATGGAAAATCAATTCGGGGAATTTCTGAGACAAGTATTCAATTAGTTCGAACTTGTTTAGTCTTAAATTGGGATCAAGACAAAAAATTTTCTTCTATCGAAAATGCGCATGCTTCTTTTGTTGAAGTAAGTACAAATGATTTGGTTAGATATTTCTTAAGAATTGACTTAGTGAAATCCCATATTTCATATATAAGAAAAAGGAATGATCCGCCCGGTTCGGGATTTATCTTGAATAATGAGTCGGATCGGACCAAGATCAATCCATTTTTTTCCATTGATTCGAAGGAAAAAATTCAACAATCACTTAGCCAAAATCACGGAACTATTCGTATGGTGTTGAATAGAAATGAGAAATACCGCTCTTTGATAATTTTGTCATCATTTAATTGTTTTCAAATACGATCATTCAATGAGGGAAAATATTACAATGGGATAAAAGAAGGAATTAATCAAATTCAAAGAGATCCTATAATTCCAATTAATAATTCGTTAGGTCCTTTAGGAATAGCCTGTCAAGTTACAAATTTATATTTTTACCGTTTAATAACTCATAATCAGATCTCGATAAATCAAAATTTGCAACTTGACAAATTAAAGCAAACTTTTCAAGTATTAAGATATTATTTAATGGACGAAAACGAGAGAATTTATAAACCTGATCGATGTAGTAACACCGTTTTAAATCCATTCTATTTGAATTGGCATTTTCTCCATCATAATTATTGTCAAAAACCGTTTACAATAATAAGTCTTGGGCAATTTATTTGTGAAAATGTATGTATAGTTCAAACGAAAAATGCACCACACCTAAAATCAGGTCAAGTTCTAACAGTTCAAATGGATTCTGTAGGAATAAGATCGGCTAACCCTTATTTGGCGACTCCGGGAGCAACTGTTCATGGCCATTATGGAGAAATACTTTCTGAAGGAGATATATTAGTTACATATATATATGAAAAAGCGAGATCTGGTGATATAACACAGGGTCTTCCAAAAGTAGAACAGGTATTAGAAGTTCGTTCGATTGATTCAATATCGATGAACCTAGAAAAGAGAGTTGATACTTGGAACGGGCATATAACAAGAATTCTTGGGATTCCTTGGGGATTCTTGATTGGTGCTGAGCTAACTATAGCGCAAAGTCGTATTTCTTTGGTTAATAAAATTCAAAAAGTTTATCGATCCCAGGGAGTTCACATCCATAATAGACATCTAGAAATTATTGTGCGTCAAATAACATCAAAAGTATTGGTTTCAGAAGATGGAATGTCTAATGTTTTTTCGCCCGGTGAACTAATTGGATTATTGCGAGCCGAACGAGCTGGGCGTGCCTTAGAAGAGGCGATTTGCTACCGAGTTCTATTACTAGGAATAACAAAAACATCTCTGAATACTCAAAGTTTCATATCTGAAGCAAGTTTTCAAGAAACTGCTAGAGTTTTAGCAAAAGCCGCTCTCCGGGGTCGCATAGATTGGTTGAAAGGTCTGAAAGAGAACGTTGTTTTAGGGGGAATGATACCCGTTGGTACCGGATTCAAAAGAATAATGCACCGTTCAAAGCCACGGCAATATAACAAGATTACCTTGGAAACAAAAAAAAAGAATTTATTCGAGGATGAAATGAGAGATATTTTGTTTCACCACAGACAATTATTTTTTGCTTTCATTTCAAAGAATTTTTTCGATACATCGGAGCAATCTAGGATTTAATAATTCCTAAGGACTCCGTGATTTTTTTTTGTAATAAAAAAAAGTAATAAAGAAAATAATCATATTAAATAGAAAAAAATGGCCTGATCATGTATCAATGGCCAATCTTCGGTAGAATAAAAGGTTCCTTCGGAACACTTATTTATTTCTATTTCAGTATACCTGGTCTCTTTCTTTCATTTCAAAAAAAAAATAGGAAATGAAAGAAAAGTGGGGGATTAATATAAATGACAAAAAGATATTGGAACATAATTTTGGAAGAGATGATGGAAGCAGGAGTTCATTTTGGCCACGGTACTAGAAAATGGAATCCTAAAATGTCACCTTATATATCTGCAAAACGTAAGGGTATTCATATTACAAATCTTATTAGAACTGCTCGGTTTTTATCAGAAGCTTGTGATTTAGTTTTTGATGCAGCAAGTATGGGAAAACAATTCTTAATTGTTGGTACAAAAAAAAAAGCAGCGGATTCAGTAGCGCGGGCTGCAATAAGAGCTCGGTGTCATTATGTTAATAAAAAATGGCTCGGCGGTATGTTAACGAATTGGTATACTACAGAAACACGACTTCAAAAGTTCAGGGACTTGAGAACGCAACAAAAGACGGGGAGACTCAATTGTTTTCCAAAAAGGGATGCTGCTATATTGAAGAGACAATTAGCTCATTTGGAAACATATCTCGGCGGCATTAAATATATGACGGGGTTACCCGATATTGTAATAATCGTCGATCAACAAGAAGAATATACGGCTCTTCGAGAATGTATAACTTTGGAAATTCCAACAATTTGTTTAATCGATACAAATTGTGACCCTGACCTCGCCGATATTTCGATTCCAGCTAATGATGATGCTATAGCCTCAATTCGATTAATTCTTAATAAATTAGTATTTGCAATTTGTGAGGGTCGTTCTAGCTATATACGAAATTCTTGATTAATAATAAGTAAGATAAATAAATTATTTGAGTTGGTTGGAGCAACTCATAGATTTATGAAATCGGTTACTATACTAGTACAAAATTGGACAAAAAAATCAAAATATAAAAAGAACAAACGAAAATTATATGTGATTAGTCGTAGTATTCAAAATCAAAAAGGAAAGTAGACAAATCAAAAAGGAAAGGAGATGTTTGAATTAAAATAATTCCCTTTCAAGTTCTTATTTTTTAGAGGGCAGGACAATATGAATGTTTTATTATGTTCTATCAACACATTAAAAAGATTATACGATATATCTGCTGTGGAAGTTGGGCAACATTTCTATTGGCAAATAGGGAGTTTCCAAGTGCATGCCCAAGTACTTATTACTTCTTGGGTTGTAATTGCTATCTTGCTAGTTTCAGCCATTCTAGTTATTCGAAATCTGCAAACCATTCCGACTTTTGGTCAGAATTTCTTTGAATATGTTCTCGAATTCATTCGAGACGTGAGCAAAACTCAAATTGGAGAAGAATATGGTCCGTGGGTTCCATTTATTGGAACTATGTTTCTATTTATTTTTGTTTCTAATTGGTCAGGGGCTCTTTTGCCTTGGAAAATCATACAATTACCTCATGGGGAGTTAGCTGCACCCACAAATGATATAAATACTACCGTTGCATTAGCTTTACTTACGTCAGTTGCATATTTCTATGCGGGGCTTTCAAAAAAAGGATTAGCTTATTTTAGTAAATACATCCAACCAACTCCAATCCTTTTACCGATTAACATCTTAGAAGATTTCACAAAACCCTTATCACTTAGTTTTCGACTTTTCGGAAATATACTAGCTGATGAATTAGTAGTTGTTGTTCTTGTTTCTTTAGTACCTTTAGTAGTTCCTATACCTGTCATGTTCCTTGGATTATTTACAAGCGGTATTCAAGCTCTAATTTTTGCTACTTTAGCTGCGGCTTATATAGGTGAATCCATGGAAGGCCATCATTGACTATTTTTTTCTAAAAAATAGTTTTTTTCATTTAGTTTGCCGCACATATACTGTGGCTCAAGATAACCTACTTAGGAAACATCAATAAATATATATAAAGACATTCAAAAAAAAAAAAATGGCAATAATAAATAAATAAAAAAAATAGAGTAGGAGTGAGGGGGATCAAACTGGGTGTATATAATCTAATCACTATAAGACAACTCTTTCTTTGTTTTGGAGGTTTCAAAAAATGATTTCGAATCTGATTGAATCTAAAACACAAATAGTTGGTTTACAGCATAGAAGAAACCTCTGTATATGTGATATTATATATGAACTAACAATATATCGAAAATTACCCCACTACTACTGTAAATTTCTATAGTGTAAATTTCTATAGGGATTAAAAAAACAAAGTACTTCCGTTTCATCTCTAATTGTGAATTCAATATTCAATGACTAAAAAAATGCAATAAAAAACGAAGAATTAAAAGAATGGTTCAAAACTTAAGTTAAGATAAGAATAAAGGTTATACATAGTTCCAAAAAAACTAGATAAGATAGGTAGAAACGAAAAAAGAAATTTCGAAGTAATTCATATAATTCAATAACAATTACTATTTCTTCAATTAGGAATTGTTCTTAATTACTTTAACTGAATAAATCTTGGTAATTGCATAATTAAGTCTTAAATTTATTGGTTGATTATATCATTAACTATTTCTTTATTTTATATTTAGGTTACGAGGAACTTATTATGAATCCAATTATTTCTGCTGCTTCCGTTATTGCTGCTGGCTTGGCTGTAGGGCTTGCTTCTATTGGACCTGGGGTTGGTCAAGGCACTGCTGCAGGGCAAGCTGTAGAAGGGATTGCACGACAACCAGAGGCAGAGGGAAAAATACGGGGTACTTTATTGCTTAGTCTGGCTTTTATGGAAGCTTTAACAATTTATGGGCTGGTTGTAGCATTAGCACTTTTATTTGCTAATCCTTTTGTTTAATCCTATAATCCTAAAAAAACTAGAAAATAAAAAGAAATATCCCGTTTCCGTGGATTTGCTTTGCTGGTCTTGCTTTTTCCAATTATATTGTGATTTCACTCCTACAATTATAATTATTCGTTCGGGCAAGAACACAGGTGAAGGACTAATTGAAGGGTGAAGAATTCATATACTGATTTGCCTTCTTTTCTTTTTTAGTCCAACGAACCCCCTTTTTTTAATAAAATTTTTCGAAAGTGTTAAAACTATAGAGATTTAGCAATTGACATAAGAACTGGTATCTAATTCTAATAAGTATCATTCTTATAGGAAATTTTTGGAAATCTTCCAATTGATGGAACAATTCAAATAATATATATAATTCAAATAATATATATAATTCAAATAATATATATATATTAACATATATATATTAACATTCGTATTCTTTTTTTTGATTATTCTATTTTGAATTTTGAATTACTAATAATTAATATTAATTATTAGTATTAATTATTAGTAAGATATAGTATGAAATTTTCATTATAAATAATCAAAATTTCACATAAAATAAGAAATAAATAGAAAAAAGAATTTAAGAAATCAAATAAAAAATTAGGAATCGTAGAAAGATAATTAGTCTATTCATAAGAGGAGATGAGATCATATGAAAAATATAACCGATTCTTTCCTTTGTTTGGGCTACTGGCCATTCGCCGGAAGTTTCGGGTTTAATACCGATATTTTAGCAACAAATCCAATAAATCTAAGTGTAGTATTAGGTGTATTGGTTTTTTTTGGAAAGGGAGTGTGTGCGGGTTGTTTATTTCAAAGAATAGATTGGATCCAACCAAACTGCACATTTTTCGTTATAACTAAGAAAATGTGCATAATACCACGAATTACTTCTGAATTAATTAAATTTTGTCAATAATTTAAGAAAAAATATTTAAGAACCATAGCATTTCGTGATTTATTGGTAAATCCACTTTGATTCTCTATTAACCAATAATATTGGATGGACTATTACCATGGTTAAAGCGAGTAGTTTGAAGTCTAGACGCAGTGTAGTACTCTTTCTACCACTATGTTAATACAGAAATGAAATGGTTTCGATAAAATTATTCGAATTTTTTCGATATAAAACACTCATGTCGATAAAATGGCTTGAATCTTCTTTACTTTACGGTGAAAAAGGTCCTCCCTTTTATACAATGCGTAATAGATGACCTATGGATAAATTAATTAATAAGAATTCTTTGGATTTGAAGAAAAAACAACTTTGCTGACATATATATTTGTTTGGTCAGAAGAGTCCTCCGAATATTCTGGTCTTAGATTAATAATTGTTTTAAATATTTGAAAAATATAAATATAGAGGAGAGGATAGGCTCATTACATAAAAATAAAAAAAATAGGGAAATTTCCCATAAGTAATTGAGTGTGAGAGCCAAATGAATCGAAAGATTCATGTTTGGTTCGGGAAGAGATCATAGACATTTTGAAATGAATGGAAAGAGAGTCTACTTTCATTAAGTGATTTATTAGATAATCGAAAACAGAGAATCTTGAGAACTATTCGAAATTCAGAAGAACTACGGGAAGGGGCCATTGAACAGCTGGAAAGGGCCCAGGCTCGCTTAAGGAAAGTAGAAACGGAAGCAGATCGGTTTCGTGTGAATGGCTATTCTGAAATAGAACAAGAAAAACTGAATTTAATTAATTCAATTTATACGACTTTGGAACAATTAGACAATTACAAAAACGAAGCCATTCATTTTGAACAACAAAGAGTGATTAATCAAGTCCGACAACGCGTTTTACAACAAGCCTTACAGGGAGCTCTAGGAACTCTAAATAGTTGCTTGAACAACGAGTTACATTTGCGTACTGTCAATGCTAATATTGGAATGTTTGGGGCGATGAAAGAAAAAAAATAATTGATTAGTCTTTCTATTTTAATATAGAGTATAGGCATTATTTTTTTTCTTCTAAAAAAATTAAATTAAGAAATTTTCAT